TGCATAAAGAGAGTATCGTCTAGAATCTAAATACATAGATAATGAATAGGAAACAAAGATTCGTTTGACCAATAGATGTCTTTCACATCCAACTACAACAATGAATAATCCATTTTCAATGGCAGTTCCAAAAAAACGTACTTCTATTTCCAAAAAGCATATTCGTAAAAATATTTGGAAAAAAAAGGGATATTGGGCAGCGTTAAAAGCTTTGTCACTCTCAAATTCGATTAATGGTCCCGGTTCCAATTTTTCAAATTTGTATAAAGGCTTTGTCTATGAAGTTCACGAGAACAGCGCACAACCCTTTATAAAAAAAAAAAAATTGAAATTTGAATAGTCATCAATTCCAATTAGATTACTAAGTATGGCACCTTAAGGTTTTCCAAAATGGAATAAATCAAAGTATTTTTAGCTTCCTCTTTTTATTTATTTAAAAATAAGCCGATCCAGTAGATTAATTCAAAAATTCTGGTAAATCATTGATTCATCTGGTATTTGAGTTCATTTACTTTACTTTACTAGAACTAGATCGAAAATTAATGAAGTTAAAAAAAATATAGATTCAATGTCACATTCAGTAAAGATTTATGATACATGTATAGGATGTACTCAATGTGTACGAGCTTGTCCTACAGATGTATTAGAAATGATACCTTGGGATGGATGTAAGGCTAAACAAATAGCTTCTGCTCCAAGAACAGAGGACTGTGTTGGTTGCAAGAGATGTGAATCTGCCTGTCCAACCGATTTTTTAAGTGTTCGAGTTTATTTAGGGCCTGAAACAACCCGCAGTATGGGTCTAGCTTATTGATACGTTTCAGAAAAGTCCACTTGAATCCATTCAATTCTATTTGGATTTTTTTTTAGCGACAAAAACCTGTACCGTAGCCTAACTAAATAAATTTCGGGTACAGGTTTTGTTTTTTTGGATCAAGTATATCTTGTCCTTACCATGAATTATTTTCCTTGGTTAACTACAATTGTAGTTTTGCCCATATTTGCAGGTTCTTTTATTTCCTTTCTTCCTCATAGAGGAAATAAGGTTATCCGGTGGTATACTATATGTATTTAAAAGAATGCGAATGCTAGAGCTACTTCTAACAACCTACGCATTCTTTTATCATTTCCAGCGGGACGATCCATTAATCCAACTGGCAGAAGATTATAAATGGATCTTTTTTTATTTTCACTGGAGATTAGGAATAGATGGACTTTCGATAGGACCCTTTTTACTGACGGGATTCATCACCACTTTAGCTACTTTAGCGGCTTGGCCGGTTACTCGAGATTCTCGATTATTCTATTTTCTTATGTTAGCAATGTACAATGGTCAAATAGGATCGTTTTCGTTCCGAGACTTTTTACTTTTTTTCATAATGTGGGATAATTCCTGTTTATCCACTTTTATCCATGTGGGAAAGAAAGAAACGTCTCTACTCAGCTACTAAGTTTATTTTGTATACTGCAGGGGGTTTCATTTTCCTGGGAGCTCTGGGTGTTGGTTTATATGGTTCCAATGAACCAACATTCAATTTTGAAACATTAGTTAATAAATCATATTCTCTGGCATTAGAAATAATATTCTATATTGGATTTTTTATTGCTTTTGCTGTAAAATTTCCGATTATTCCTTTACATACATGGTTACCAGATACCAATGGAGAAGCACATTACAGTACTTGTATGCTTCTATCTTATTAAAAATGGAAGCATATGGATTGGTTCGTATCAATATGGAACTATTACCCCATGCTCATTTTCTATTTTCTCCTTGGTTAATAATAATGGGCACAATACAAATAATCTCTCATGGCTTTAGCAGAATGAATATTATTTTGGGAATAGCAATTGGAATGATATTAACTCCTATTTATTCATTATCCATGTCACGTCAAATGTTCTATGGATTTAATATTCCAAACTCTCATCTTTTTTGATTCTGAACCGCGAGAGTTATTTGTTTCGACTTCTATCTTTCTACCAATAATGGGTATTGGCATTTACCCAGATTTCGTTCTCTCACTATCAGTGGAGAAGATGGAAGCTATTCTATACAATTTTTTTATGGATAGTTTTCATTTTATTCAATGAAAAAAAAATGTAAAAAATCTTCTTTACTTTATGTAAAGAAGAAGAAAGACTGAATTGAAATTAGAATCCGTCAAGTCATGTTTGACGTTTGCGAGAACTATTTAAAACTTTCTTGAAAAGGTTCTCGTCTGATTATAAGAAACTTGCTTATGCCTTGTCCTATGTTTAGATTCGTAAGGCCCTTTCTTCAATTTAATTAAGTGTTAATGTAAATGAACCATAACTATGTAGCCCTATTCCTAATAGGTTGACCCCAAAATAACATATCCAGATTATAAGAAAGCCTATAAAAGCCACAATTGAAGAATCGGCACTCTGCAAATTTTTATTTGTTCGAATATGTAAATAAATTGCAAATATGGTCCAAGTAATAAATGCCCAAGTTTCCTTTGGGTCCCAATTCCAATATGATCCCCATGCCTCATTGGCCCATACTGCTCCTGAAAGAATACCCATGGTTAAAAAGATAAATCCTAGACTAATAACACAATAACCCCAATGATCCAGTTGTTCAATCAACCGAGACCTGTAATAATTTTGAACCGAAAGGGGAGAAGTGCTTTGTAAAATATTGCCTTTTTCATTCATGTATTGAATCTCACCGAAGAAAAATAAATCGTTTAATATTATTAGATCTTTTTTAAATGTAATGATTAAAAGTGCTATTGATAATAATGATCCGCATAAAAGAGCTGCATAACCCAAGACCATCATACTTACATGCATCATTAACCACTGCGATTGGAGGGCGGGTACTAATATTGCGGATTGATGCATTTCCGTTAAGAGACCCGAAGTAGCAAACCCTTGGGTAAAAATAGCACTTGGCGCGATTATTGCACTTAGATTATTTTTTTGTTTTTTCAAATAAAAAATCATATGAATAATGTAGAAACTCCAAGAAAGGAATATTAATGATTCATATAGATCACTTAATGGGAAATGTTTCCAATAAATCCAATGACTAATTAATAATCCTGTTAGACAGATAAAAGTAATTATCATGCCTTTTTCAAATGAATAATATAGTCCTACTATCTCATTGACTAATAAAGTTATCAACTGAAGTGTAATTACAACGGAAACCATTGAAAAGGAAATATGAGTTAAAATGTGCTCTAAAGTCGAAAATATCATAAAAATATAAAAGAAATCCTTCAATTACAAATTTTGAAAATGGAAATAAAAAATTTTATTCATTTCATTATTCATTATATAACTATCGAATCCTTTTGAGAATTTGTACGATGCCATGCCGCCACTCGGACTCGAACCGAGATGCTCTCGCACTGCTTCCTAAGAGCAGCGTGTCTACCAATTTCACCATAGCGGCAGCTTCTTTGAAATCATAATAGCTCTTTTTTAGTCAATCGTCCAGATTGGAGGCAATATTTTTTCCGAAACGTTCAAAAAAAAATCGAAATTGAAACATTTCTTTTATATTTCATAATAAGATATACTACATATTTGAAGCTAATTTTATGGTATTGCTTTAATTTTTCAATGGACTTGAATGTAGTTTATGTTTTCTTGAAATGTGAAAAGGAACTCTTGTAACTAGAATATTCTATATTTCATCCCGAACTAGACCTCAATAAAGTTCTTTGTAATTTTTTTGGTAATAAAAAATGAATTATTTAGCTGATTAAAAAAATAATCAAAAAAATAGAAACATTTATCTATCCATCCATAAGGTAGATCGACAGCTACTCCGCCGATACGAAAATAATTATGCATTATTCTCATACCGATGGAAGCTTCATATACCAATTCTCTTTCTCTGAAAATATAGAAGAAGTTCACCAAAAAATAAATCAAATCATTCAAAATGATTCTTAAAATTAACGTATTTTTATTTTAGCTTTTTTCAATTGACTTATTAATTTTTTATGACGTACTTTATCTTTTTTCCACAAATAATCCAGTAGTCTTTGCCGTTTTCCTAGAATTTTTCGTATACCTATTTCAGATGAATAGTCTTTTTTGTGCAATTTCAAATGTGCAGTAAGTCTTATTATCCTATTGCTAAAACGGAATACTTGAAATTCAACGGACCCCCTGTTTTCTTCATGCGAAATAACAGGTATGAATGATTTTTTTTTCATAAAATTTCCTTTTTTTACCCAATATGGAATTTTGTCGATCAGTAATAATAATGCCAGCTGTACACAGAATAATCCGAATTCCCTTATTCATTCATTTTATGAAAATGAGCGAATAAAGAAAATTCGGTTGATTCTTTTCTGGATCTAATGGATACGTTATCAAATTAGTATCGTGTATCGCAATTGGATGTAAGACAAGGCGTGTGCGCATCTATTTATCCACTAGATGATAAGGAATCTCTAAGATAAATCTATCTTTTTAATCGTGGATACATACGTATTCTTAATATACTAAAACGACTACCGTTATTAGTATCGAACCAATAACGATTCATACAAGCTAAATCTTCTAATCGATAATTGGGCCAAAGAAAAAATTTGATAAATTTCTTTTTATCTCGATCAAGATCTTTGCTTTTATCAAAAAATTGACTACCTTTATTTACCCTATTCCCATTACAATATACTGGGTTTTTATCCACACCTTTTTTATTCCTTGAGTGGAAACACATAAGAATTCTCAATTCTCGACGACGTCTAGGCGATAAAATATTTTCAGGAATAAGCAAATCATAATTGTTTTTGTCTCTGGATCTTTTTTGATTATTTTGGTGTTTTTTACTCTTATGAACACATGAAATACCCAAGGTTTGATACAGAATAAATTGCCCATTACTCTGAGACAGGCGAATAATTGGTTCAATAATAAAGATTCCTTTTTGTATCAATGTTAATATAGGTTGAGTTTCACCATATATCGATATATCCACATTTAAATCTTCCCTTTTAATAAAGGATATAATATGGCGGTCTTGCTTTTCTCCTGGGTTTTGCAATTCCAATTGAAGCATAAGAATACCTATGTCGATAGCGCGTAACACGTCCTCATCATCCTGCACAAGAGAACCCCAGTCCATTTGATAATTACCGACCTTTGGCTGTACGCAAATAAAGTCATCTTGTATCTTAATCTTATTTTTTTTTTTTTCTTTTTTCTTTTGCTTTTGGAAATATAATCCAAGCTTTCTTTGACCCACGATTTCTTTTTGAAATTCTCTTTCTTGTTCTTCTTCTTGTTCTTTTTTCTTTTCTTCTTTAGTTTTCTTTTTAGAATCTTTAGTTTTTTCTTCTTTAGCTTTAGAATCTTTAGTTTTAGAATCTTTAGTTTTTTCTTCTTTAGCTTTTTTCTTTTCTTCTTTAGCTTTTTTCTTTTCTTCTCTAGCTTTTTTCTTCTTTTCTTCTCTAGCTTTTTTCTTCTTTTCTTCTCTAGCTTTTTCTTCTTTAGTTTTCTTTTTAGAATCTTCAGCTTTAGTTTTTTTTATTTTTTCAAAATTTGAAAAAAGCAAATTTGTTGGTATAGTCCAGGGCTTCATTTTATATGCATAATAAAGTGAGACAAATTCTGGGAAGAACCAAGATTCCGTCCATACAGGACGGCTTCGTATTTCTTCATTCATTCCCATCCAATCAAAAAGGTTTTTCTTTTGATGTGATCGGTTAATTGTTTGATCAAATTTTTTACAAAGAATATCTTTCTTATCATCAAAAAATGCTTTCTTTTCTTTCTTATCAATTTCTTTTTCTTTCTCATCAATAATTTCATCATCAATATCAAATTCATCAAAAATTTGATAATTCTTAGGTTCAATCTTAGTATTATTAAGACTGCTATGGATCCAGGCTCCAATACGACCCTTCTTTCTAAGATTAAAATGTATAATTTTCCAATCAAAATGTTTTCTATCCGTATTTTGCTCTATATCCATAATATTGAAAGAATTAATGATGGGGATACTCCACCACATATCAATTCTTTTATGTATGTTGTAATTATTAGTATTAGAAAATTCTTTCTTATCAAGAAATTGATATGATAAAACCTCATATTTATAGCTTTTTTTTAAATTTTCCTTTTCATTCGGTAATAACCGGGCTTGGTAATTGGAATTAATTAATTGTTCTTTTTCATATGAATTCCGTTTTTTTTTATTAAAATATTTTTTGATTTTTTTTCGCCATTTTTTTGGTACTAATTGAGACCATTTTCTATGAGATAAACCGTATTGATAATTACTTTTTAACCAGTTTTTCCATTGATTCATTCCAGAATTTGGAAGTTTATTAGTCCTTAGTTCGGAATGAATTATTCTTCCAAAATAATCTTTTATTTCATTCTTAAGAAATAAAGATGTTCCGTGATATTGAAAGACAGATCTTAACTTATATAAGTTAATTAGTTGGGCTTGTGATAATTTGTAAAATACGTAGGCTTGTGACAAAAAAGATAAATCAGAATGACTTATCAAATTATTATTAATCTTACTATTAAGTAAACTACTAAACAAAAAATGTGAATTTTTTATAGTCAAAATAAACTGAATTGGATTTTTATTTGTTCTATCAACCCTTTCTTGATTTGTTTCATCATTGTAAATTGATTTATCCAAAATTTTCTTTGTCGAGTCAAGAACAAATTTTTGTGTATAAATTCTGGAAATATTGAAAATATATAGAAATAGATCGACATATATCTTTTCCATCAAAAATCGAAAAAAATAACCTGATTTACCGATTAATCGATTAGTTCTGTTTTTTAATGTTATAACAATATTTCGGAGTGATTCTAAAACACCAGAATGTGTTTTTTTAGGACTAATACTAATATTAAAAATTTTTGGAAGTTCATCCTTTTTATTTCTTATTTTACTTATTCTATTAGCCAGATTTTGCATTCTTTTTTGTATCAGTGAATAATATGTCAAATTCTGGGCTTCAATGGATGATTCATGAATCATCTGATTATTAATTATAGAATCGGTTTCTTTTATTATTTCACTTGATTTTTCTTTTAATTCAAATTCTAAATTTTGATTTACGTTTTTTGATAATCTTTTTTTCAATTCTTTGATTATAAGTTTTTTAAAAAAAATAATCGCACGCATCTTTAGAAATTTTTTAAATTTTCTGTAAAGTTCTTTTTTTATAGGTTTCAAAAAGGAAGAAATTTCTGGGTATTCGGGAATTCCATAAGGAGTGTCTGTTGGCAGTCCCCAAGTTGTTAAATAAAAAGAGTTCTCTCTATCTCGACGAGAAGGCCTAGATCTGTGCCAAGGTTTTAGGCGGAAAGGATATACTACCTTTATCTGCATACCCTCCTCGCTCCAAGTTTCAGGCAATTCTCTTTCTGAGAATGGAACACCGTTATAGGTACATAGAAAATGTATTTCTTTTTTCAACTCGGCGAAATCTTCTGAAAACTCAGGATATTGCAATAATAACCCACGGACAATATTTTTCGCTATTATCAATAAAGGTAATATAATCTGTTTTCTAATAAATGACTGTATAAGTAGCAAATAACCCCTTATCAAGTGACCGCATATAAGGTTCGCCCACCTTAATTCAGCCCTTCTTATGTGGACGTCCATTTCGTTTTTTCTGATTCTGCCGTCGTCCTCTTGTTCTCCTGCTTCTTCTATAGTAATAAATAAATCTCCGAAAGAAGGGTAATAATAAGCCGAAAATTCAAATTCTGAGATTTTTCTCATATACTTTAGAAAAATTCCTTTTATATAATACCAAAAGCGAATCAAAAAATTAGAAAAAGAATCTGTTCTGCTCAAATAAAATTTGGAATGTGTATATGATTGCCACATTGAACAAGCTCCCGATTTACGTTTTTGAGCACGCATAGAACCTCTAATTAAATCTCGCAATTGTGGTCCTGGTGTATAACGTTTTAAAACCATTCGGGGGCCTTGTTTTCCTTCTTCGTCTTTAGTCTTAAAAAGAATTATACGTCTGGCTGGTATTTCGCGAATATCCTCCCTGTGTTCCACGGCGTCGTCTACTTCTTTACGTAGTTTTTCTAATTCACTCACTAGTTTGTATGTCCAGCGAGGAACTTTTTTACGGATTTCTTGTATTCCAACAGAATTTTTAACTGGAATCGGTTGAGTCAAGGAATCTTTTATAAAAGACATGAAATACTCAAATTCTGCTGATAGGGATTCTTTATCAACTCCATCTATTTTCTGTTCAGATTCATAATAATCATAGTCATTAACAAGGAAACTTTGAATTTTATTTATCCAAATTCGATTTTTAATCTGATTTTTTTTTGTAAAAAAGAAGAGGAATCTCTCATTTTCTTTTTCTGGTATTTCCTTTCCATTTAGAATTACCGTGAAGCGTCTTATTTTTTTTATTGCCTTTGCCCTTTCGTTTAGAATTCTAATAGAGGGTAAGAAGAGTTTTTTTATTAGTCCACGATAGGATACATTTAAGAAAAGATCGTATCTTTTTGGTAAATATAAATATTCTTTTTTTTTTTTTAAAAAAGTATAATCGCATAATCGAATTTTTGTTTCGAATACATTTATATTTTTAAGTCCTTTTTTGTCTAAAACTGCAATTCGGTTATGAAATTCATTAATTAAACTTTTCTTTTTTTGTTCAATGGCATAAATCCAATCATTGTACAGTTCATCATGTAAGAATTTTTCTGTTGTAGAAAAAGAAATCTTTCTTTGTATCATTTCCCGGAAAATAGCTAAACTAGGTGGATGTGAAAAAGAAATTCTTTGTTTTCCATCATTTTTACATGTAGAAAAATAAAATTGTGACATTTCATTTCTTATCGCGTGTTCGGTTCGCTGGTTTTTTATATATCGCAGTGGACGATTCCAACGGTGATAGTCGAAAAGAAGAAGAGTAAGAGGGGGTTGGTCAAGCCATTTACAGTTGTCTTCTCTAAGTATTTCTAACTTCGAAATATCTGGATTCCCAGAAAAAGAAGTTGGGATATTTACATTTTTATTTTTAATTTTATAGCATGCTTCTTTAAAAAGTTTCAAAAGGGGGGGCTCTGTCTCTTCCTCTTTTTCTTCTTCGAAAGTATTTGTTACTTCAACTTTTTTTTTTCCTCCTATTTCTTGCTTTATTCTATAAGTCAAAAAAGGTGACGGCATTTTGCCGAAAGTGCAGAGACAGATAAAAAAAGCGAGAATAGCACTGAATTGTCTCATATATTTTCTAAATTCGAAGATAAAATCCCGATAAAATCCAAACACATAGAAAAGGTACTTGTTAGATAGAATGAACCTATTCGCTCTAACGAAATAATTTTTCTGTATCCAGACTAATACGAATTTAACCCATTTAATGAATAAAATGTGACCAATTAACCAACCAACAAAACTACTTGCTATAAATAACATCTTGTTGTTGTATCGAAACATATAAATGTTGACTAATCTGGCTAACATTGAACTTGGGAAAAAGAAATGGTTCAATAATTGATAAATGAGATTAATCAGGTATATACTTTGAATGCTGGGATTAGGGATTAGAGATTTCCTAATAGATTTACGTTTACGTTTACCATAAAAGTCTTCTTCATTGTACCAGTAGAAAAGAAGCACATAATAGAACAGAACTAGGAAAGTTATTGTATGAGGTCTACCCAATGCTAGATGCAGAGGCATATAATAGATCGACATGAACATCACGAGCTGTCCCGTAATTAAACCAGTGGCTGCTGCTACCTCCTTATCGATTTCGTCTTCTCCTTCTTCTATAACTTTAATATGAGCTTGGAAAAGTACGAGATAAGAGGGCCCTATGGAGAATGTGGTCAGAAATCCATAATATAGTCCGACCACAACGACCGAATTGATTATCCTCATGGATAAGGATGCTATACTACCTAGTGGAAAAGATTGAAAAATCATGACAAAACCTCCTTTTTTTTTGTATTGTAATTTTTGTATTATTATAGTTATATTTAACTATATGAATATGACCGATCAATAGAAAGACTCCAACACTCCACCTTTGTGGTATATTCCATACATCACACTAGATAGATATCATATTCATGGAATACGAATCACTCTCAAGATGCCTTGGTGGTGAAATGGTAGACACGCGAGACTCAAAATCTCGTGCTAAAGAGCGTGGAGGTTCGAGTCCTCTTCAAGGCATAATATTGAGAATGCTCATTGAATGAGCAATTCTCGGATCTTGATATTTTATTTAGTTATTCAGTCAAACCAATGATTCGTTATTGGAGCAGATAGCAACTTTCATGCGTCTATTTTCCCCCTTTCATTTCATCCGGGAAAATCCATCCTTTTCTCAACAATGTCTTTGTCATTTGATCCAATAGTGTTCTGTTAGATAGGAACAGATTTGATAAATACTGATAACTCACGGATAGAGTAATAGAACGGAAAAGTTCCTTCCATTTCGATAATGAACTATTTCTAAGCCATCTCTGGTTATCAATCAACAATTCATAGTGCTTGTCTTTCTTTTGAGTATGATGGATAAGCAAGCTTTGACACATAGCTTTAATACGCTTCCTTTTGGCAATTAAAAAATCTATCTCTTCATCTGCAAAGAATTCTCGATTTGAAGAGACAGATAACTCAGCCTCATATTGGAACAAGATTGGATCTGCAGGGTCCCAAAGGATTCGGGTTAGGTGTAAAAAGCCCTGTTCGTTGAAAGTTCTATCTCGTGTCGGGTACGGCACGATTTTACTCTGCATCTTTTCAAACTCATCCTCATCATAAAAAACGATCCACTTGTTCTGCAATGACCTGACCCAATAGGGAAATCCCAAATCATTGGACCTTCGGATCGAATCAAATATCAAGGGCAGGGGGTTCCATATTCTAGGAGCCCAAACTATCTGATCGAAGAAATCCAGCTCGTTATGTTCCAACAGTTGGCCTTGGTCTACTGTTTTTGAAAATTCAATTTCACTTCCGTGGTTCTCCAAGAACTCAAGTTCAAATCCCCATCCATATGGGTACGCTTCCGATTCCGATTTATATTTTCCAAAGCGAGATCTACGATCAAGGATAGAACAACATCCACTTTTCAACATATATAAGGGATTCCTTAGTTTGGGCAAAATAAGCAATGGCACTAGATCATTATCTTTATCTTTTTCTGTCGGTAAGTATTCCAATCCCACCAGAGCGTTTTCTACTTCTAATAGGCCAGAAACTATAGCAGAATCATTAGAAAGGAGTCCACAAAAAATCTCATTTTTTTCATCGGGTCCGGACCAAAGATCTTTAGCGACCGATCCGGCAGAACAACTCAAAAGATAAAGAAGTATCGTTAATTTCTTCATGCTCGTTCCAAGTTCGAAGTACCATTTGTACACAAAATGATACTCGTCGGCATATGATTCATTCTTCATATAGATAGATATAGGATCTATAAGGCAATGACTTAGAAGTACATTTTGTGCAAGAGCCCTTCCTATCTGATAGAAAAGGATCCCATGTTCCGTAATCGGTATTTTATCGAATCGGAAACCCCAAGTTTGTCTATGAAGAGCGAATCTAATTGTATTAGTATCTATAATTGATTTCTTCCTTGTAATACTAATCGATAGGACCTCATTGGCAAGTGCTACAAGATCAAGTACATTGGAACTCAGGGTTATGGACCCGAATCCATTAGTCTGGAACTTTTCCACGTGAAATCCCCTAGTAGAAGAAAGAGTGAAAAGGTGCTTTCGTCGTTGTGGAATAATAAGCCTTCGTATCTTCATGCATGTATTTAATCTATTCATAGCTATTAGAGAGGGTTCCAGTTTTTGAGGAGTATTAGTCGAAGCAATAACAAGATTTGTGGAAGATCTGTCACAATTCTGGGAGATATACTTCACTAATAGAATGCGGGATAAGTAAGTCTTCTCACGCATATTCAGATCATGAATGTTTGGAATCCATATTATGCAAGGAGACATCATTTTTACAAATGCGAATTGAACTGAGAGATAATATGGCTCTATGTTCTTTGCTAGCTCGTACGAAAAATGCTCCGCATCCTGATCCGCAGCTAGATACCTCAGATCCTTTTCAACGTCATCATCGCTATCGTAACTATCATCAAACTCCTCGTCACTATCACTCTCATTAACCAGATTCCAGAGAGATACCTCAGTATCCTCCATCTCGTCATCAGTATCATATTCATCAAAAGTAATTTTAGTCTCCTTTTCAACCAGGAACTTCCTCAGAAATACCGTAATAAAAGGAACATAGGAGTTTGTCGCTAGGTATTTGACCAAATAGGATCGTCCAATTCCTGTAGGACCCATCACTAAAATACCTCTCGAGGGGGATAGGGGTAAGCGGAGCGAAAAGGGTGTTTCATGAGATGGGAAATGAAAACTATTAGCCCTACACGAAGTTTTTGAATAAGCGATTGTCTGATAATGAGCAAGGAATACCCGTTTTTCTGCTAAACAAGATGTATTGAACTCATAATCCATTA